AGGTTTGTGATGATTTTTAAATCTTTTCTACTAGGTAATCTATTATCCTTATGCATGAAGATAATAAATTCGGTCGTTGTGGTCGGACTCTATTATGGATTTCTGACCACATTCTCCATAGGGCCCTCTTCTCTCTTCCTTCTCCGAGCTCGGGTTATGGAAGAAGGAACCGAGAAGGAGGTATCAGCAACAACTGGTTTTATTACGGGACAGCTCATGATGTTCATATCGATCTATTATGCGCCTCTGCATCTAGCATTGGGTAGACCTCATACAATAACTGTCCTAGTTCTACCGTATCTTTTGTTTCATTTCTTCTGGAACAATCACAAAAACTTTTTTGATTATGGATCTACTACCAGAAATTCAATGCGTAATCTCAGCATTCAATGTGTATTCCTGAATAATCTAATTTTTCAATTATTCAACCATTTCATTTTACCAAGTTCAACGTTAGCCAGATTAGTCAACATTTATATGTTTCGATGCAACAACAAGATGTTATTTGTAACAAGTAGTTTTGTTGGTTGGTTAATTGGTCACATTTTATTCATGAAATGGGTTGGATTGGTATTATTCTGGATACGGCAAAATCATTCTATTCGATCTAATAAGTACCTTGTGTCAGAATTGAGAAATTCTATGGCTCGAATCTTTAGTATTCTCTTATTTATCACCTGTGTCTACTATTTAGGCAGAATGCCGTCGCCTATTGTCACTAAGAAACTGAAAGAAACCGCAGAAATGGAAGAAAGGGAAGAAAGTGAGGAAGAAAGCGATGTAGAAACAACTTCCGAAACGAAGGAGACTAAACAGGAACAAGAGGGATCCGCCGAAGAAGACCCTTCCCTTTGTTCGGAAGAACAGGAAGATCCGGAAAAAATAGATGAAACGGAAGAGATACGAGTGAATGGAAAGGAAAAAACAAAGGGGGAATTCCACTTTCACTTTAAAGAGACATGCTATAAAGATAGCCCAGTTTACGAAGATTCTTATCTTGATAGGTATCAAGATAATTGGGAATTGGGAAGACTTAAAGAAGAGAAAAATGAAAAGACTTATTTCTGCTTTGAAAAACCTCTTGTGACTTTTCTTTTCGATTATAAACGATGGAATTGTCCATTGCGATATATAAAAAATGATCGGTTTGAACATGCTGTACGAAATGAAATGTCACAATATTTTTTTTATACATGTAAAAGTAATGGGAAAAAAAAAATATCTTTTACATATCCACCTAGTTTATCGACTTTTTCGGAAATGATAGAACGAAAAATGTCTTTGTACACGAAATTATCCCATGGAGACCTGTATAATTATTGGGTTTATACCAATGAACAAAAAAAAAATACTAAAAATATTGATACATAAAAAAAATATAAAAATAAATAAGACGAGATTCGCCCCCCCCCCATATATCTTATACCTTCACCTATAAGTGAACTTGTAAGGCCAACTCCATTTGTAATTCCATCAATTATATGTTTATCAAAAAACTGAGTTAGCTCGGTTAATCCTCTTATACCCATGGCTAAAACCCTAGCATAAAAAATATCTATGTAACCACGATTATATGACCAATTGTATATAAAACTTTTTATTTGGTCCAAGATAATTCTCTTAGGGCTCCCTTTTACAAATGAATTGATTAAGTCCAAATTCTGGAAAAATGAATAAACAGACCCATATAAAATATATGCTATGAATAATCCAAAAATGGCTATACTTACTGAAAAAATGGAATTTGTAAAAAATTCATACCAATTCACAGAATAATTCGAATTTGGATGGAAAAGATTTTGGGATGGGGTTAACCATTTCGATAATATATCAAAATCCATTACTCCTTGATCAAAAGAAATTCCTATTGATCCAACGAACAAAGTAAATAGTACCAATACAAGCAGAGGAAATAACATAGTATTGTCTGATTCATGAGGATACATGGAAGTATATTTATTTCCAAAGTAAGTACTAAAGTATCGTATCTTATCATTATCAATAATTTTATATGTATCTTTTGAAAAAAAGTAAACCTTATTATTCATTGTTGATAAAAGTAAATTTTTATTGACTGTTTTTGGTGCTTCTTTTCCCCATAGAGATATTGAATAGAACAAATTATTTTTAGTGCTACTGTGATTTTGAAAAGAAACGCGCAAATACCCATCAAAGGTAAGTAAATATACCCGAAACATATAAAATGCGGTTAATCCTATTGTGAAACAAGGTATTATTGCAAAAATTGGTGAATATAACCAAGTATCATTAAGAATTTCATCTTTGGACCAAAAACAAGCAAGAGGTGGAATACCACAAAGAGAAAGTGTACCTAATAAAAAAGTAGTTCTTGTAATTGGAACATATCTTGTTAAACCACCCATAAGAACCATATTCTGACTTTTTTCTGGTGAATATCCAACAATAGGTTCCATTGAATGAATAATAGATCCAGATCCCAAAAACAATAAAGCTTTAGAATAGGCATGAGTGATCAAATGGAATAAAGCCGCTCGATAAGAACCTATACCTAGAGCTAACATAATATAACCTAATTGAGACATTGTAGAATAGGCTAAACTTCTTTTAATGTCTCTTTGAGCAAGAGCAAAAGTAGCTCCTAATAGTACTGTTATTACACCCATTAAGGAAATGAAATTCATTATATAGGGTATGTCTATGAAAAGAGGAATAAGCCGAGCTACAAGAAAAATTCCTGCTGCTACCATAGTAGCAGCGTGTATAAGGGCCGAGATAGGAGTAGGTCCTTCCATGGCATCAGGTAACCATACGTGGAGGGGGAATTGTGCAGATTTAGCAACTGCACCGACAAATAATAAAGAGGCACACAAAGTAGCAAATAAGGGACTGACCCCATTGTTATGGATCAAGTTATTAGCTATTTTGAACAAATCCCGAAATTCCAAACTACCTGTTATCCAATAAAGACCTAAGATTCCTAATAATAAACCAAAATCTCCTACACGATTAGTTACAAAAGCTTTTTGACAAGCACTTGCGGCAATTGGTCGTGTGAACCAAAACCCTATTAATAAATATGAACACATTCCCACTAGTTCCCCAAAAATATGAATTTGTATCAAATTAGAACTAGTAACTAATCCCAACATGGAAGTATTGGAAAAACTCATATAAGCAAAAAATCTCAAATATCCTTGGTCGTGAGACATATAATTGTCACTATAAATAAGAATCATGACTCCAACAGTAGTAATTAGTATTGACATAATAGAAGTAAGTGGATCGATCAAATATCCAAACTCTAAGGAAAAATCAATATCTATGGTCCAAGACCATAGATATTGATAAATAAAACTTCCATTTATTTGTTGAATAGACAGATTGGCCGAAAATCCCATAGCTATACTTAACAGAAAAATACTAGGAAAAACCCATATACGACGAATATTTTTTGTTGCTGTCGGAATAAGTATAAGTCCAAATCCTATTGACATAGTAACTGTAAGTGGAAGAAAAGGTATTATCCATGCATATTGATATGTATGTTCCATAAGAAAAGAAAACAAACAAATTGAGATTTTTTTTATAATTAAAAATTGTTTCCGATTCACCAATTCTTATCTCTTTCGAAAAGAACAATAAACAATAATAATGAAAAAAAATAAAAAAATAAAATATATAAATATAATAAAATATATAAAATATAATAAATTCATTATTTGTTATTTTATGTTAAATGTTAAATTATGTTTTAATAAATTATGTTAAATGTTGAAAGTAAAAAAAAACTATTATTCACAGAATAAAGTATAGATAATGATGAAAAAAAACGATCTATTCCGAACAATACATGTCTTTCACATCCAACGATAAATAAAAATGAGTAACCCTTTTTTGAATGGCAGTTCCAAAAAAATGTATTTCTATGTCAAAAAAACATATTCGTAGGAATGTTTGGAAGAAAAAAGGATATTTAACTGCAGTAAAATCTTTTTCTTTAGCGAAATCGATTTCTACCGGACATTCAAAAAGTTTTTTTGTGCGACAAAAAAATAATAAAGTCTTGGGATAATTGGAATTGACATAGCCCGAAGAACTGAAAATCTTTTTAAGATGAACGATTCACATTAATTAATGTATTGAACTACTCAATATTAGTTAGAATTAGCTGCTGTGGTATGTAGAATAAGAGTTTTCCGTATATGGGGTTCTTATTAAGAATAGTATTTTTTCCCTATCCATTAACTTTTCACAATAGAAAAATAGGATTAAGATTTTCTATTGTGAATAGTACAATTGCCATAGAAATTGAAACTCTTTTATTTTGTTATATACCTAGCCTAAAACTTAATTGGTTTGGTAAATGTTACCTTATTTATATTATATACATATACACAATGAAGAGTATTAATACTTAATGATACTAAAGTATCGGAATCGTTAGAAAAATTCCAAATGGATTTAGTGATGAAATTGTAATACATATGAGATCTTATTTATTTGATTTTTTTTCATTGAAAAAAATCAAATAAATAAGATCTCATTTTGAATCCGATGAAATCGGATAAATAAAAAACAAATCATCAAAAAAAATAGAAAGAAAAAGGACAATTCTTAATTCTATACCTCGACTGAGAGCAAAATTCTCGAAATTTCAACTGTATCGGGGGAACTTAGTTTATAGTAAGTACGTGAAAGTTGATTGTAAAAACCGAACCTAGGACGATACTAACTAAGGATTATTTTATTGAAGATTCAAATATGAATTTAAACGAGTCTTTTTTCATCGATTCTAATGTTTCCTAAACTATATTGAATCCTTGATTCTTGACGATTCAACATAAAATGAATATTATTATTTCAAGTAAGCCGCCATGGTGAAATCGGTAGACACGCTGCTCTTAGGAAGCAGTGCTAGAGCATCTCGGTTCGAGTCCGAGTGGCGGCATCCTATAAAAGAGACACAATGTATCCTATAATGTATTCAATTTCCGATTTCAATTCTGTAATGGGACACC